GGGTGGTAAGTTGATCATTTACCGATCGGGGTCTGATCGATCCTATTTTTTATTTATTTGATGGAAGGTAAGGGTCAATTTTATTGTAGAGCCGTATGCAATGCATAATGCCCGTACGGTTGTTCGATTCTATCTTTTTTTCTTGTTATTCTTTTATCTTCCCCTCATCATGAAAAATAGAGAAACCTTTTAGTATCTTATATCATCAGGGTAATGATCCATCAACCTGCTGGTTCTTTTTCTGATGTAGCAACGGGAGAATTCATCCTGGAAGTGGGAGAACTGCTGAAACTACGTGAAACCCTGACAAGGGTTTATGTACAAAGAACGGGCAAACCCTTATGGGTTGTATCCGAAGACATGGAAAGAGATGTTTTTATGTCAGCAACAGAGGCCCAATCTTATGGAATTGTTGATCTTGTAGCGGTTGAATGACAATAACCTGGATTTCACGTCAATTCTGAAATGAACCCTGCCGAGTTTAATATTAAGATTCTATGACTTTTATGTATTATTCTATTGAATAAAAGTAATTCATAATCATCCGGTTAGGATCGATCTAAACCAGCCCATTATGTATATGATTCAACATGCCAACGATTAAACAACTTATTAGAAATACAAGACAGCCAATTAGAAATGTCACAAAATCCCCCGCGCTTCGGGGATGCCCTCAGCGTCGAGGAACATGTACTAGGGTGTATGTGCGACTCGTTCAGATCATGAACTAGAACAAAGGAAAGAGAACAGTGTTCGAATATCAATGATCAAATAGGATATAACGGAAAAACTAACTACATTTCCTATCTAAAAATGGATGATATCCCTTTTATTGTGTATGAAATTTATGGTTTCTGTTGGTGTAAATCCACTCACCTCAATTCAAAACGAGAAACAATTCTCCATTGGTAGCAAATGGTTATCCATTAAGCGGAGGAAATCTTAGTTAACATAGACCCCTCTTGCAAGAACGGACTAACAGGGTCAGCTACCCAGCCAACCTTCATAATTAAATACCGTTACTGTATAGGTAGAGCTCGTTGTGAAAGACCTATTACTGGATAATTCATGGGTAGAGCCGAAGAATGTGAACTATACAAGTTAGCAATAACATTGATTAAATGAAGTGAAGTAAAGGCTCCGGTGTATAGAGAAGACCTCACCGTTTAAGAAGTAACCATAGAAACGATGGAATCCACTATTTCTTTATCATTACTTTGATTTTTTAATACCTAGTATAGTACAATTTCGTATTTCGAGGTGAAATGCCTAGAAAAAAGAAAAAATTGTGGTTGGGAAGGTTATAGTAGCCAAAGCCATTGGAATTCTTAGTTTATACATTGGAAAAATCAGTTTTGTTATTAATATACTAGGAAAGGGGCAAAAGAATAACTGAAAGAAAGGAAATCTAGGAAATCTATTAGTTATTCGTTAAAGTTTCATTTATTCAATGACCAGAATTAGACGGGGATATATCGCTCGGAGACGTAGAACAAAAATTCGTTTATTTGCATCAAGCTTTCGGGGGGCTCATTCAAGACTTACTCGAACTATTACTCAACAAAAAATAAGAGCTTTGGTTTCGGCTCATCGGGATAGGGATAGGCAAAAAATCAATTTTCGTCGTTTGTGGATCACTCGAATAAATGCAGCAATTCGTGAAAGGGGGGTATGCTGTAGTTATAGTAGATTAATAAATGATCTGTACAAGAGACAGTTGCTTCTTAATCGTAAAATACTTGCACAAATAGCTATATCAAATAGAAGTTGTCTTTATATGATTTCCAATGAGATCATAAAAGAAGTAAGTTGGGAGGAATCCACCGGTTAAACGGAGTTGCCCGGAGAATGAACTCCGGGAAGGTCGAATAAAAATGAATAGAATATGATAAAATATGAGAAAGTAGTCAAAAGAAATATGAATCAACACGTTCAATAAAAAAATTTCTTCTTCCCAGATTATTCTTTTTTTCTTACGACACGAGAATTCAATCCGGATTCTTGGATTTTTCCCACAAAATAGAAATCCGCGTTTGAGTTCGAATGGGGTTTGAATTCAAGTGAATAAAGAGTAAACCTATCTTTTTCTGGCTCTAAGACTAGGAGTTCTAGTGGTCGACTCGGTTCTTTCAAATTGTTTCTCATTATTAAGAAAAGGTAACAAAGATAAAATACGAGCTTGTTTTATAGCAATAGTAATTAATCGTTGTTGTTTCAAGGTCAATCTATTTACTCGTCTAGATAATATTTTTCCCTGTTCACTAATAAATCGACTAATTAAACTCATGTTTTTATAATCAATTCGATCCCCCGATTGGATCGGGGGCAAACGCTTACGAAAAGATCGCTTGGATTTAAGAAAAGTTCGCTTGGATTTATCCATGGTTTGGTTAGTTTATTTCTTACCCCTAAAATCCTATTTCAGCCGGATCTCTAATTAGAATAAATAAATAGGATTTGGTTTGTTTATAATTATTTTTAACTATGTTAAATATGTTAT